AAAGCTATACTGACTGAAAAAGTTGCATTTGTTAAAAATTCATACAAATCCGCAGAATTTTGTTCATTTTCATGCAAAAGGTTAAAAGACGGAGTTAAAAGTTTTGACAATATATCCAACTTGATTTCTTCTTGATTGAATTGATTGAAAGGAATTCCTACGGCTCCAATAAATAAAGAAAATAGTACGAAGACAAGCATAGGAAATAACATAGTATTATCGGATTCCCTTGGGTAGAAAAAAATACTTTTAGTGTTACTATTAGGAATAGTAATAAAGGGCCATGTCATATTTCTTACATTAACATCAATTTTATCTGTGTTCTTCCAAAAAAAAGAAGTCCTGTCATTATTATTAATTGGTAATAAAGGTAATAAACAAAAATTTTTGTTAAATGTTTTTAATCCTTCTTTACCCCATAAAGATATTGAATAAAATGAACTGTTTTTTTTCCCGTTGTAATTTTTAAAATTAAGATTTAAATATCCTTCAAAAATAAGTAAATAAATCCGAAACATATAAAATGCAGTTAATCCCGCAGTGAACCAAGCTATTATTGCGAAACTAAGTGAATACAACCAACTATCATTAAGAATTTCATCTTTGGACCAAAAACAGGCGAAGGGTGGAATACCACAAAGAGAAAATGTTCCTAATAAAAAAGAAGTTTTTGTAATTGGAATATGTTTTGTTAAACCACCCATAAGAAACATATTTTGACTCTTATCTGGAGAATAACCAACAATAGCTTCCATTGAATGAATAATAGATCCAGACCCTAAAAACAACAATGCTTTCGAATAGGCATGAGTAATCAAATGAAATAAAGCACCTCGATAAGACCCCATACCTAGAGCTAACATCATATAACCCAATTGAGACATTGTAGAATAAGCTAAACCTCTCTTAATATCTTTTTGAGCAAGAACTAAAGTAGCTCCTAAAAAGACTGTGATTATGCCTATCAAAGCTATTAAATTCATTATGTAAGGTATGACTAGGAAAAGAGTAAAAAGTCGAGCTACAAGAAAAATTCCCGCCGCTACCATAGTAGCAGCATGTATCATAGCCGAAATCGGAGTAGGGCCTTCCATGGCATCGGGCAACCATACATGAAGAGGAAATTGTGCTGATTTAGCAATTGCACCGGAAAATAAGAAAAAGGTACACAAAGTAACGAATACAAGATTAACTTTATTATTAGAAATCAAGTTAGTGACTATTTTGAACAAATCTCGAAATTCGAAGCTGCCCGTTATCCAATAAAGACCAATAATTCCTAATAATAAACCAAAATCCCCTACACGATTAGTTACAAATGCTTTTTGACAAGCATTCGATGCACTAGGTCGTGTGAACCAAAAACCTATTAAAAGATAAGAACACATTCCAACTAATTCCCAAAAAATATAAATTTGTAGCAAATTCGAACTAGTAACTAATCCCAACATTGAAGTATTGAAAAAACTCATATAAGCAAAAAATCTCAAATAGCTTTGATCATGAGACATATAATTATCACTATAAAAAAGAACCATAATTCCAACTGTAATAATTAATATTAACAAAATAGAAGTAAGTGGGTCAATCAAGTGTCCGAACTCTAAAGAAAAATCATTATTGATGGTCCATGACCATATATGTTGATAAATAAAACTGCTATTTATTTGCTGAATAGACAGATCGAGTGAAAAAATCATAACTATACTTAACAATAAAACACTTGGAAAAGCCCACATACGACGAAGTTTTTTTGTTGTCACCGGAAAAAGGAGAAGTCCTGTTCCTATTAACATAGGGACTGGGAATGTAAGGAAAGGTATGATCCATGAATATTGATATATATGTTCCATAACAAAAACTTTTTTAATTACTAATTAATTATTTCGTGTTTCTGATTTATCAGCTCTTATATCTTTTTATTTTAAATCAGTCAATAAAGAAAATAAATGAAAAAGAAAAAATACAAAGTATATAAAAATGAAATCCAATTTTATATTTCTATTTTTAATTATTATCAATTAAAAAAAAAAATTCACATATTAAAATCAAAAAGTTCGAATTCGTCAAATAAAGATACTACTGAAAAAAAAAAAAATACTTATTCTAACTAACTAGAAAGCCATTATTATTCAAAAAATTACTTAAAATTTTTTATTTTTAATTAAAAATTTTTATCTACATAGAGAAAGGTTAAAGAATTCTAAAAAAAGTGGTTTATTAAATTTTGATAGTGATAGTAATAATAAAAAAAGCTAATTTTAACAGAAGCACGAATAATGTTAGCAGATCCTTACTGGATTCAATAAAATAAATATTTTATTTGTTTATTTATTCAGAACCATTTCACAACCATTAACTAGTACCTTTTGAAATGGAGTTATTTTTTTTTCATTATGTTTCGAAAAAAGACTGTTATATTTGACACTTTTCTTTTATATTTTCCATAGGTATAAAGTAAAGAATTATTCAAAATTTTTTTTTATTTTAACAAATTAATTAATAGTCTCATTTGTATTTTCAAATTCAATTTGAATTAGATATACTTTTTCGTTGAGTTTGACAAATTATACGAAAAAAAAGTTAAAGGTTTTTAAATATAATTCTAAAATATTCGGCTAACTAACAATTTCAGGATAAAAAAAATTTAGGTTCTTAAACTTTATTGATGTATTTTTTTATATATTTAATATGATGAAAAAAGATAGAAATAAGTCGGATAGGCTTTTTTGATGAAAAGAGTATAATTTTCAGATTTAATATATAGAGTAAGGAAGCGAATAGTAAAAATCTATTAAAAAAAAAAAGAAGCTTTCGGATAAAGTAAAGACAATTTTTTTTTAAGTACGTAGCAGAACTAGAAATTTTGTTGTTATATGATAGAATATCTAATGATGTTTCGAAATCCTAACTCAAACTCTTTCCACAATAAAAAACTAAGCAATAAAATATTTCGAGAAATCTATTGAATGTAATAAATATTTGAATTGGAATTCATAAAATTTGATTTGTTTTTATTCTTAAATAAAAATTTCGTCATGAATTTGAATATTTCGTAAAAAGTAAAGTATTGCCTCAAAGCTCGACGATTAAATAAAAAGTGATTATTATAATTTCAAGCAAGCCGCTATGGTGAAATTGGTAGACACGCTGCTCTTAGGAAGCAGTGCTAGAGCATCTCGGTTCGAGTCCGAGTAGCGGTATTAGATCCTGTAATTTTCAAAAGGATACAATATATCCTATAATGACTTTACTTCCTAATTTCAATTATATATACGAAAAGAGGAACCCCCATAACTTTTTTATTTTATTTTTTACTTTATGATAGTTTCGGCTTTAGAGCATATATTAACTCATATATCTTTTTCAGTCGTGTCAATTGTAATTACAATTCATTTGATAACCTTATTGGTCGATGAATTCGTAGAACTCTATGATTCGTCAGAAAAAGGCATGATAACTACTGTTTTCTGTATAACAGGATTATTAGTTACTCGTTGGTTTTTTGGTGGACATTTACCATTAAGTGATTTATATGAATCATTAATCTTTCTTTCATGGGCATTTTCTGCTATTCATATAGTTCCGTATTTTAAAAAATATAAAAATTATTTAAGCGCAATAACCGCGCCAAGTACTCTTTTTACTCAAGGGTTTGCCACTTCAGGTCTTTTAAAAGGCATGCATCAATCAGAAATGTTAGTGCCCGCTCTTCAATCCCAGTGGTTAATGATGCACGTAAGTATGATGATATTGGGCTATGCAGCTCTTTTGTGTGGATCATTATTATCAGTAGCATTTCTAGTCATCAGATTTCAAAAAATCATAAGAATTTTTGATAAAAGCAATAATTTATTACCCGATTCATTTTACTTTAATGAGATACAATATATAACGAACCGAAAAAATGTTTTAAGAAATATTTCCGTTCTTTCGTATAAGAATTATTATAGGTTTCAATTGATTCAACAATTAGATGACTGGAGTTATCGGATTATAAGTATAGGATTTATTTTTTTAACTATAGGTATTCTTTCGGGAGCAGTCTGGGCTAATGAAGCATGGGGATCATATTGGAATTGGGACCCAAAGGAAACTTGGGCGTTTATTACATGGACCATATTCGCGATTTTTTTTCATACTCGAACAAATAAAAATTTTGAGGGTTTAAATTCGGCAATTGTCGCTTCTAGCGGTTTTCTTATAATTTGGATATGCTATTTTGGAGTGAATTTATTAGGAATAGGACTACATAGTTATGGTTCATTTACATTAACAATTAGCACTTGAAGAAAGAGTCTGACGAATGCAACTCTCTAGGACAGCAAAATATAGAGACAAAAAGCTTCAGGTAAGCTGTTGAGAACTTTTTGAATCAACTAGTATGGTAATTCAAAAAGTTCTCACAAATGCCAAAAATTTTTGCTTAGAATTCATTTTTTGTTAATTAAAATTCAAGATTTAAGAGAGTAAAAAAGAAGTTTTTTCATTGTGTAACCTAATAATTTTGAATTTTTGAAAATCAAAAATCATAGGATTTTTTTTTTTAGAAAAACTATCTATAAAAATAATTAGATAGAATAGCTTCGACTCTGTCAATTGATAATGAGAAAACGAAATCCGGATAAATACCAATACTTATTACAGGCAGAAGGATAGAGATCGAAACAAATAATTCCCGAGGTCCAGAATCAAAAAAATAAGAATTTGGAGCATTAAACAGTTTGTATCCATAGAACATCTGTCGTAACATAGATAATAAATAAATAGGAGTTAATATCATTCCAACTGCCATTACGATAGTAATTAATATTTTTGTCGTTAAAAGGTATTTTTGGCCACTAATTAGTCCAAAAAAGACTATCAATTCCGCAAAAAAACCACTCATGCCCGGTAATGCAAGGGAAGCTAGTGATAAAATACTGAAGGTCGTGAATAGTTTTGGCATTAAGGGAGCCATTCCGCCCATTTCGTCAAGATAAAGACGACGTATTCTATCATAACCAGTTCCTGCCAAGAAAAAGAGTGCAGCACCAATAAATCCATGGGATAGAATTTGTAAAATAGCTCCATTGAGTCCCATATCACTTATAGAGCAAATTCCTATAATTATGAAACCCATATGAGATACAGAAGAATAGGCTATTCTTTTTTTTAAATTTCGTTGACCAGGAGATGTTGAAGCTGCATAGATTATTTGCATTACGCCTATTATTATCAACCAGGGGGAGAAGATAGAATGAGCATGAGGTAATAATTCCATATTGATTCGAATCAATCCATACGCCCCCATTTTTAATAGGATTCCGGCTAGAAGCATACAAGTACTGTAATGTGCTTCCCCATGAGTGTCTGGTAACCATGTATGTAAGGGTATAATCGGTGATTTGACAGCAAAAGCAATAAGAAATCCAATATAGAAAAATATTTCTAGTCCCACAGGATATGATTGATTGGCTGATGTTTCAAAATTAAATGTTGGTTCATTAGAACCATATAAAGCGATACCTAAAGTTCCCATTAATAAAAAAACCGAACCGCCTGCAGTATACAAAATAAACTTTGTAGCTGAATACAGACGTTTCTTTCCCCCCCACATGGAAAGAAGTAGATAGACGGGAAGTAATTCTAACTCCCACATGATAAAAAAAAGTAAAAGATCTTGAGATGAAAATAATCCTATTTGAGCACTATACATTGCCAACATCAGAAAATTGAATAATCGAGAATCCCGAGTAATCGGCCAAGCCGCTAAAGTCGCTAAAGTGGTGATAAATCCTGTCAGTAAAATAGGTCCTAAAGAAAATCCATCTATTCCCAATCTCCAGTATAAATCAAAAAACGGGATCCATTTATAATCTTCTGCTAATTGGATTAATGGGTCCTCAAATTGAAAATAATAAGAGAACGCATAAGTTATTAAAAGGAGCTCTACTATACATATATATAAAGTATACCACCTAATTACCTTATTTCCTCTATGAGGGAAAAAGAAAATTAATAAACCCGCCGCTATCGGTAAAACTACAAATATTGTTAACCAAGGAAAAGAATTCGTGGTAAAGACAAGATACACTTAGACTGGAAAAACCCGTGCTAGAAAATATTTTTTCGAGTACGGGTTTTTGTCGGTAAACAAAAAAGCAAATGTATTCAAGTGAGGTTTTCTGGAAACTATCAATAAGCTAGACCCATGCTTCGAGTTGTTTCATGCCATAAATAAACTCGAACACTCAAGAAATCTGTTGGACAAGCGGATTCACATCTTTTACAACCGACACAATCCTCTGTTCTTGGAGCGGAAGCAATTTGTTTGGATTTACACCCATCCCAAGGTATCATTTCTAATACATCCGTGGGACAGGCTCGGACACATTGAGTACACCCTATACATGTATCATAAATTTTTACTGAATGTGACATTGGATTAAAATTTTGTTTAACGTCATAAAATTTCAATCTAGTAAATTTCTAAATGAATCAGCATATATTTAGAAACCAGACGAATCAATGATTTACCAGAAATTTTATCAATTCTGGATCAACTTCTGAGATAGAGCCAAGATATTTTAATTTCTTACGTTTTCACAAACATGATCAGACAACTTAGATATCATACATACCAACTCAAATTAATAAATATGAAAATTATATTCTATAACAATTAATACTACTTATTCAACAAATTCGATTGATTGATACAGGTGGATTTTCTGTTACGATAAATTGACGAAACAATAGCCGGTCCAATAGCTGCTTCAGCGGCTGCGATAGCTATAACAAAAATTGAAAAAATATTTCCTTTTAGTTGGCGACTATCAAAAAAATCAGAAAATGTTACGAAATTTATATTAACAGCATTCAGTATAAGTTCAAGACACATAAGGGCTCTAACCATATTTCGACTCGTGATTAATCCATAGATACCGATAGAAAATAAAAAGGCACTCAAAATAAGTACATGCTCGAGCATCATTTACCAACTCCTTATCAATTTTTCAATTTCGATTTATTTCAATATGAACAACAATTCCACCTGAGATTGACTCGAATTAAGAATATCATAAGTACTGAACAAATAAATATATGGATAATAGATCAAATAAAAGAATTTATACATTTATACATAAATAATCTTTATAAATAATCTTTAAAAAAAATTGAAGGAAAAGAGATGTGATAACATAGAAAACAGTTTTAATTTTGATTTCGATTATTAATTCGAAAAATTTCTTACTGACGAGCCACAGCAATCGCACCTATCAAAGCAACTAAAAGAATTATTGAAATGAATTCAAATGGAAGAAAAAAATCTGTTGCTAAATGAATTCCAATTTGTTGACCATTACTTATCAAATCTTGTTCTATAATCTGATTTTTTGTTGTAGTCCAAATAATTCCGTACCATGACGTATCGGGAATAATAGTAATTAGTGAAACAAAAATACTTGTACAAATTAAGGAAGTAACCCCATTTCCAACAGTCCAAAGATTCAAATCTTTGTAATATTCTGAACCATTCATGAACATTACGGCAAATATAATTAAAACATTTATAGCTCCCACATAAATAAGGAGCTGCGCAGCAGCTACAAAATGAGAGTTTGATAAAATATAAACTAAAGATATACAAACAAGAACGAATCCTAATGAAAAGGCAGAATAAATTGGGTTGGTAAATAATACTACCCCTAAACCTCCTAATATAAGACCTAATCCCAGAAAGACTAAAAGAAAATCATGTATTAGTCCAGGTGAATCCATTGCACGTAAAATAAGAAATAAAAAAATTGAATTGTTTTTTCATGACCTTATTGACTATTGACTTGACCAGGAAAAACTTTTTTATATTTTATATTTTGATTATTTTTTATTTTATTATTATATTTTATTATTATAATTATTATTATATATATTATTATATATAATTATTATTATAGGCTTCTTAATTTAAAATTTGAGGGGGTCTAAATAATTACTATATTTACAACTATTGAACTAATTTCATTCTTTCTTGAATTTCTTGAAAAAGAAAAGGCATTCAAATTTTATTCTCGAAAGAATTTTGGATAGAATTATAGATATCTTAATAGATTGTCAATCCAAATTAAATTTCGATGCAATTTTCTCATCAATCAAATTAATAGTTGGAATTTCGAATTTTTGTAGTCATTGACTAAGAAAATGAAAGAAAACCCCTTCTATATTTTTAGATCAAAACGGAACTTTCCTTTTTTTAGTTTAATAATTGTATTTTTAAATCAATCAAAGTGGTTTATCCATTTTTTTTTTTAGTTGAATTTAAAATTGTTCGAATCGTATAATCGTCAACTACTGATATTGGTAAACGACCCAAAGCAATTTGATTATAATTCAATTCATGACGATCATAAGTAGAAAGCTCATATTCTTCCGTCATTGATAAACAATTTGTTGGACAATACTCAACACAGTTGCCGCAAAATATACAGATTCCGAAATCAATACTGTAATTAAGCAACCGTTTCTTTCGAATGTCAGTTTCCAATTTCCAATCAACAACAGGCAGATCTATAGGGCATACACGAACACATACTTCACAAGCAATGCATTTATCAAATTCGAAATGGATTCGACCGCGGAAACGCTCCGATGTAATTAATTTTTCATAAGGATATTGAATAGTTACAGGTAAACGATTTGCATGGGATAAGGTAATCATGAAACTTTGACCAATGTACCTTGTGGCTCGTATGGTTTGTTGCCCATAATTCATGAACCCAGTTACCATGGGAAACATAGCGTAAATTTTTATGAATAATTTGATTTTTTTTCTCTTGTTTGAGTTGAAGACAAATCATAATATTCTTTTCTTATAGTTTTCTTTATTATTATTAATTAATTATTAATTAATATTTAATATTAGAATTTTTCGAATTTTTTTTTTTTTTTTTTTTATAGTGAAAGGAGTTGGAAAGAGGTTGTTAATAATAGATTACCGAGGGAAATTGGTAAAAGAAATTTCCATCCAAGATTTAAAAGTTGGTCCATTCGTAGTCTAGGTAAAGTCCATCTTGTTGTGATAGGAATGAACAAGAACAAATAAGTTTTAACCAATGTAATAAAGATACCAATTGTTGGTCCAACGACTCCGCTTATGTTATTTATTTCAAAAAACTCATGAACAAATATATACGGAATACAGATATTCCAACCGCCCAAGTAAAGAACTGTTACAAATAATGAAGAAACTAATAAGTTTAAATAGGAAGCAATATAAAATAAACCAAATTTAATACCCGAATATTCCGTTTGATAACCTGCTACTAATTCTTCTTCTGCTTCTGGCAAATCAAAAGGTAATCTTTCACATTCTGCTAGAGAAGAAATAAAAAAAATAAAAAATCCTATCGGTTGACGCCACAAATTCCACCCCCAAAAACCAGATTTTGCTTGTGCCTCAACGATATCAACTGTACTTGAACTGTTAGATAATCATAGTCGGTGATAACATCACTGTTCTCATCGCTATTCCAGAACCGTACATGAGATTCTTACCTCATACGGCTCCTCGAAGTCCAAAAATAAATTTAAGGAACAGATCAATTGTATTATTTATTTTGATATATTTGTAGAATAGAGCGGATCAAAATAAGATAAAATCTATCGACGTTCCAAAATTCGAGCAATGAAATTCTATCTGTTAGAATACTAAAAATACAAAATTACTTCGGAATTGATCTCATCCTTTACCTTTAATAATTTCAATTTTTCTTTCTTGAGTAATAACTTTAATCCTTCAATAAAATACTCTTTGTAAAATTCCTTGTTAAAATACCAAATAGATATTTCAACCTATCATTTTCTATTACGAGACCCAATTATGACACGAATTCTATCTCTATGAATATCCATATAGGAGAAGAGAAAAGAATAAAAAAAAAGGATTTTTCTTTTTTTTTTCTATTGTAATTATTGTAATTCGATTCTTTTTTTTTTCGTTCTTATTCTTCTTTCTGAAAAAACGAAACGACAAGGGGGTTAAAAAAAAGGAAAGGATTATTTCGTTCCGGATAGTCAGTTCTTTAATTGTTGGGTAGGAGCATACTCTGAATTGGAATCATGGGGAGCACTGCCTGATCATTTCTACGAACTTAAAGCCCCGATTAATATACTTTTTGTCGAAATAGTTTTTTCGATAATTTTAAAAATCTCTATTACTAATCCTTTGTGTATCTTCGTGTTCCTAACCATCCACTCATTTTTGCTCAATCACCTGTTAGCATTAGGGTAATACCTATGGAAAATACCTATAAATAAAATAATAGTGAAAACTCCATAAATTTTATTTTTTGAGCCCGCTTCAAGTTAGGATGACTAATCAACCAATTTCGGGGCAAATGGTCTTCTTTTTTTATGTTTATTTCTGTTTTCCTTTTTATTCTTGTACCTAGGAAATGAGTCTCAATTTTTTTACTGCAAATTTCGAAGTTGTTTTTTTTTCACTCATATAACTATCCAATTTAGTTCATGAACCAAATTGATGAATAAAAAATGAAGATATCTATTCAATTCATTTAACTTTCTTTCTAAAAATAATAGCGAGAAATTTCTGTTTCAACGAGTCGCACGTAGAGATATGGCTAACATACAAATAGTTAAAGGTATTTCATAACTAATCGATTGAGCAGCAGCTCGTAGACCACCTAAAAAGGAATATTTATTATTTGATCCATATCCTGACATAAGAAGTCCAACGGGAGCAATACTTGAAATGGCAATCCATAAAAAAACACCACTATTTATATCGGTTAAAACAAAGTGATAGCCAAAAGGAATTACTGAATAGCTTAAGAGAGTTGATATAACTGCTATAGATGGTCCAATACTGAATAAATGAGTATCCCCCCTAGATGGAAAAAGATTCTCTTTGAAAAGTAGTTTTGTCCCATCCGCTAGAGCTTGAAGAACTCCTAAAGGACCTCCATATTCGGGTCCAATGCGTTGTTGTATACCTGCGGATATTTCTCTTTCTAACCATACAATTACTAGTATGCTTAGTGTGATTGCCAATACAAGAGTCAAAATAGGAACAAACTCCCATATAATTCCATAGACTTCGTTTAAGGATTCTAAGCTAGCAAAAGAATGGATAGCTTGTACTTCTGTTGTATCAATTATCATTTCAACGATCAACTTCTCCCATAATGATATCTATACTACCTAGTATTGTCATAATATCAGCCAATTTCATTCTTTTAACTAATTCAGGAAGAATTTGCAAATTGATAAAACCTGGTGGTCGAATTTTCCATCTCCAAGGAAACCCGCTCTGATCCCCTATCAGAAAAATTCCCAATTCTCCTTTTGGGGCTTCCACTCTGACATAAAGTTCTTGTTTCGGTAATTCAAAAGTAGGAGAAGTTTTTTTACTAATGAATCGATATTCGAAATCGTTCCATTCCGGATCCTTTTCTCTATCAAAATCAAAGCGTCGGGTTTCTAAATTCTCATAGGGCCCCCCTGGAATTCCTTCAAGAGCCTGTTGAATAATTTTTATAGATTCCAGCATTTCACCAATTCGGACTAAATAACGAGCTAATGAATCTCCTTCTTTTTGCCACTGGACTTCCCAATCAAATTCGTCGTAAGACTCATAATGATCAACTTTACGAAGATCCCATTGTACTCCGGAAGCTCGTAACATTGGTCCCGATAACCCCCAATTTATTGCTTCCTCCGCACCAACAATACCTACTCCTTCAACTCGTTCTAAAAAAATAGGATTTCGTGTAATAAGTTTTTGATATTCAACAACTCCTGTTAAAAAATAATCGCAAAAATCCAAACATTTATCTATCCAACCATGAGGTAGATCAGCCCCTACCCCCCCGATACGAAAATAATTATGCATCATTCTCATACCAGTGGCAGCTTCAAATAAATCATATATTAACTCTCTCTCTCTAAAAATATAGAAGAAAGGAGTCTGTGTACCAATATCTGCCATAAAAGGCCCAAGCCATAACAAATGAGAAGCTATACGACTTAATTCCAACATAATTACTCTAATATAGACAGCCCTTTTTGGCACTTGAATATTTCCTAACAGTTCTGGACCATTTACTGTTATTGCTTCTGTGAACATAGTAGCCAAATAATCCCATCGTGTTACATAGGGCAAATACTGTATAATTGTTCGATTTTCTGCAATTTTTTCCATTCCTCTGTGTAAATAACCTAATATTGGTTCACAATCAATAACATCCTCACCGTCTAGAGTAATGATGAGTCGAAGAACACCGTGCATCGATGGGTGGTGGGGACCCATATTCACTATCATAAGGTCTTTTCGTTTAGCTGGTATATTCATAGGAGTTTCCTCGATCCATTCCACGAGTTACTGAAAACAAAAAGAAGTTCATCTCAAGATCTAATAAATCAAATAATTCAACAAAACTCTTCAAATTAAGAAATTAATGAGTTTTTAACTTCCGAATATCCAACCGACTAATTAATTCTTTATAACGTACTTTATTTTTTTTTTCTAAATACGACAACAGTCGTTGGCGTTTTCCTAAAATTTTCCGCAAACCTCTCTGAGATAAATAGTCTTTTCTATGCAATTCCAAATGTGAAGTAAGTCTTCGTATCTTATTTGTGAAACTTACTATTTGAAATTCAGCGGATCCCTTGTTTTCGTCTTTTTCTTTTTGTGAAATAACTGAAATGAATGAATTTTTTACCATAAAACAAGGACTCCCCCCTTTTTTTAGTTTTAAGTTTAAGATATTTTTTATTGATCAGTAATAATAATAAATTAATAAATGTATTCTATTAATAAATAATGTCAGTTCATCTTAATTTTCTATACACAAAAATCTTTACACTTTGTTAGTTTACTTTGTTAGTTTACTTTGTTAGTAATTCAAAATTCTATTTGACAGAATTTTGAATTAATCAATCAAAAATTTGAAGGATTGTCTATTTCGTCGCTTACAAAGAAGAAAAAAATTCTAACTAAAAAAAAGTAAAAAAAAATTCCATTGATTCATTTCATTTCTATTTCTAGATCTAATTCATAGATGATTGAATTCTATGTACCCGAATGGAATATGGAGGATAAAAGAATAAGGCGGCTATCTTCTTCGTTTCATCTACTATACCAAATAAGCTATGATATATATAATATATATGAAAAATTCGCCCTTATTAAAATTTCAACCGCGGATATATATATATTCTTACCATACTGAACCGACTGCCATTATTAGTATCGAACCAATAGCGATTCATACAAGCTAAATCCTCTAATCGAAAATTGGGCCAAAGAAAAAATTTCGATTTAATTAATTTATTTTTTTCTCCCCAAAAACGTTTGGTTTTCTCCAAAACGGGACTCCCTTTTTTTATGTTATTACCATTGAAAATTTCTGTATTTCTATGAATATCGTTTTTATTTTTAAAATTGAAAGAAATTCGAATTCTTAATTCTCTACGACGTTTAGGGGATAAAATATTTTCAGGAACAAGTAAATCATAATCATTTTTTTCTCTATTTCCAATTATCTTGGAATGTCTTTCATCGGTAAAAGTCTTTTTCTTTTTATCAACATAGAATTTTTCTCTATATTTTTTATTAATTTGTTCTTTGTTCTTATGAACTAATAAGATACCCACCATTTGATACAAAAGAAATTGTCCATCAGTTTTTATCGACAGACGAATAGGTTCGATAATCAATATTCTCTTTTTCATCAATTCTGTAAGAGTTACATCTTTCTGAACCATCAGAATATTCAGATTTAGTTCGTTCCTTTGAATAGCCGATATAATAATTTCTCGTGGATTTGTTAGTCTAAGTAGGAAACAAGATGTTTTGATATTATCAATTATTTTTTGATTTAAAGAAACATTCCATCTTAATTGAAAACATAAATACTCTTTTAGGAAGAAATCAAGCTCTACTTCTGTATGACTTTTGTTTTGCTTTTTATTTCTATGTTTTGTCATATCTAATCCCATATAATCGTCGTCAATATCTTTTTCTTCATTATTTCGATTCTCTAATTCAATAATTTTGTTTTTATTCGATGATATAGATATAAGAAGGTGGCCTTTTTTATTCCCGTTGATTTTCTTATTTTTACTAATATTTTTATTTCTATGAAAATTTAAAAGAAGAAATTGAATCGGTATTGTCCATGGTTTTTTCTTATATGTGTTGTAAAGTATCACAAATTTTCGAAAGAACCAAACTTCAAAATTCAATATGAGACTTTTTTGTATTTCTTTATTCATTCCCATCCAATCAAAAAAAAAGGGGGTTTGCTTAGATGCATTAATTTCTTGATCTTGGTAAATTGGAACAAAAGAATTTTTTTTCTTATCAATTTTAGCAATTATTTGATATTTATTAGTTGGAGTTTTAGTCTTTTTTTTTTCTTTGCTTCCGGTATCGATCCAGGACTCAATATCGACCCTCTTTCTAAGACAAAAATGGATAAGTCGCCAATCAAAATATTTTCGGTTTGGACTTTTCTCGATATCGATAATATCATTTTCCGCTAGATAATTAGTCATAGGAATACCTTCTAAGATATCAAATAATTTGCTTTTATTTGTGTTGGAATTATAAAGAATCGTTTCTTTATTAGTTGATGATTCATAAATAGAAAAGTCCGTCTTTTTTTCATAATTAATAGATTTAGATGATAAAAGACTATATTTAGCGTGTTTTTTTTTTTTTAAATTATTCTTTTGCTGTTGATTCGAAAATAAGTTTACCTCAAATTTTTTGTCATAATGAATGAATTGGTCTTGTTCATTTAAATTCCATTTGCTTAATTTTTTATTTTCAGCCATATGGTGTTGATAGATTCTATTTTTCCATTTTTCTGGCATTAATCTAGACCATCTAAGCTGAGATAAATCATATTTATATTGATAATGACTTCTTAACCAGTTTTTCCGTTGATTCATTAAAGAAAAAGAATTTATCAAATTTTTTTCTTTTAATTTCGAATTAAATAATCCTTGGTCTATAAAATAATCTTTTATTTCATTCTTAAGAAAAAGGTTCTGGTATTCAAAGATTGATCTTAATTTATATAAGTTAAGAATTTTTCTTTGTGATAGTTTGTAAAATACATAGGCTTGTGATAAGAAAGATATATCACAAAAAATTTTTGAATTCTTATTAATAACAGCGATATCTCTTGACTTTTTTATAATCGAAATAAAGTGAAATTTTTTTTGATTTGGTTTATCGATTTTTTTTTTATTTGATTCATTATTGGAAATGTATTTAGTAATAATCTTTTTTATTGATTCAAGAAAAAGCTGTGCATTGAGCCTTGGAATATTAATGATACTTAAAAAGATATCTATGTATATATTTTCAATCAAAATTTTTATAAAAAAGTAAAATTTACGTGATAATCGAGCATTTTTTTTTTTTAATATGTATGAAAATTTGTTTGATGAGTTGAATTTTTTAACATTAGAACTTCTTTTTTTTTTTTTAAGACTAATAGTTTTTTCTGAAGTTCGATTGTTTTTGTTCTTTTCTTTTATAATTTTTTCTATTTGATTTAGAATTATCTTTCTTCTAGCCGAAAGATCTTTCATTTTTTTTTCTATCAGTGAATAATTTGTACACGGTATAGGTCGAATTCGAGTGGACAATTTCGAAACCATATGATGGTTGTTATTGATTATCGAATCTTTTTTTTTTTTATTTTCATTTAATTCATCTATTTCTCTAAATTCCGATAAAAAATTTTTATTTATTTTTGATTTTGAAAGTTTCTTTATTGTTTTTTGTCGAAAAAAAATGTTTTTGATGAACCAGTAGTTTTTTTCTTTTGATGAATTTTGAAATAATTTTGTTCTTTCTTCTAAAATTGGTATAACTTGAAAACCTTTTTTTGTTCTCTTTCTAATTTTTTTTTCAAGTTTTTTAAAGATGGGTTTAAAAATTGAAAGCCGTTTTTGGGGAGAACCAAAAGGAAATTCCGTTTCCATTCCCCAAACTGTTAAAAAACAAAAATACTTTTCTTGTACTTTCTTTTTTTTTTTACTTTTAGAAGTATAAGGGAATTTTAACTTAGATCTGTGCCAAGGTTTTAAACGAAAAGGAAATAGGATCTTTATTTGAATACCACTTGTTAACCAATTTTTCGGAAATTTTTTTTCTGAGATCTGAACTCCATTATAGGTACATTTAACATGCATCTCTCTACCCCAATTCTTTAAATCGTCGGACCATTCGGGAGTTTGAAAAAATAATATACGAATGATATTTTTAGTTATTATTAATGAGGGTAATATAATATATTTTCTAAGAATTGATTGAGTTACTAAAGCACAACCTCTTATTACTTGAGCAAAAAAAATTGTATCCCAGGTTTCAGCGATTTTTATTCGTGCTTTAGCCTCTCTTTTGTTGTCTTTTCTTTTGTTTTCTTTTCTTTTGTACTCTTCTTTTTTCTTATTTTCTTTTGTTTTTTTCTTTATATTTATATAAGTAGAATCAAAAATTTTTAATTCTGTGTTTTTATACATATAATTTATAAATATTGTTTTCATCAGTTCAAAAATACCAAAAGACAAAAAAAGATATTTTTTTATTCTATCCAAAAAAATAGGAGAATGCACATTTGCTTGAAACAGTTCAAAAATAGGTATTTTACGTCTTTGTGCTCGCATGGATCCTTTTATTATGTCTCGACGAAAGTCCGGTTGTTGTGAATAACGTATCAAAGTTACTTCATCTATGTATATTGGGTCAGAATTCCTTGTATCTTTGGTATTATTGTAAGTATCATTATTTTGTTGATTATTATTTAAAATCATTATATTATCACCAAAAATCATTATAAGTTTGGCTTTTCGTGAACGAATTTCATGATCTTCCGCCAGGTTTTCTTCATCATCCTTGCCCTCTTCTTGTTCCAACTCGTCAATTAATTTGTATGACCATCGAGGAACTTTTTTACGTATTTCTTTTAGTCCAGTCGAATTTTTTCTACTTGTTTTTTTTTTTTTATTCTCTATAACTGTATCAAATAACAATTTGAAAAATTTTCTTTGATTTTCGAAATCCATTTTTTCTTGGTTGTGATTTTCGAAAAAGGAGAGTCCCTTTTCTTCATAAATAGTAATAAGAAGAATAAGATGAATTTTATTTATCCAAAACCTTTTGCTAAAATTTGTTCGGAAAATTGTATTTAGCATTGAGAATGAGAAAAAAAACTGCATTTTTCCGCGGTAGGGTCCGCTCAATAAGGGATCATATGTTTGGGGTAAGTACTCTTTTTTTGTTTTATCATTACACAATCTAGTCCTTTTTTCCAGTGTTTTTGTAGCAAGATATCCTTTATCGAGAGCTTGGACTCGATTTCTAAATTCATTACTTAGATTTTTTTTTTTTTCTTCATTCTTGGAATTCCAACGATTATACAATTCATCAGAGGATAATTTTTGTGTTATGAACAGAGAGATCTTTTCTTGTATCAGT